ATCGCAGATAAATGGAAATTTTATTGATAAGACCTTTTCAATTGTAGCCAATATCTTATTACGAATAATTCCGACAACTTCAGGAGAAAAAGAGGCATTTACTTATTACAGAGATGGTGCGATTTGATTATTATTATATATATTAATATATATTTTTTTTACTTTATTTATTTTTTTATTTACTTTACCGCTCTCAGTCTTAGGAAAAAGACATATTATTCAGAATAGAAAAAAAGACCATTGAAAACAAAAAAGAAATCTACGCTTGTTGAAGGTGAAGTTTATAAATAAAGCAATTCCTTCTGTCGTGTATCCCCGATTAATGCAACCTCAGATGCTTCAATTGTTGATTCGAGTATTGAGCGAAAGGTTACACCTATTGTATGGGTCTGTATTGTAGGTCAACCCTACTACACTAGTACCAATAGGCGGCATAGAGGAAGAAGCACTACACCTAGGAATCAACAACACGAAAACTTTGTTATTAATGATTCCCTTTCTTTATCGGGATCGGAACTAAGAGAAATGGTTGGGACAACAAACATCCATCTTGTTCGTACTTTGGATACCCATATAACCATCGAAGATTGTTGAAGTGACTAATTCCTGGAAATTAAGGAGCGTTGAGAACAAAGAAATTGTTGAAGTTTACTTTTTTATCTAATACGAACACGCTTGATGGTAAGAAAAGATCTTTTGCAAGAGGGTTGGCTAGAGATTTCTTGTAAAAACATTAGCCCTGCTCAGTTCATAATGACAATCTTTCGACCTTTTTTTAATTCCACGGATTATTCTCATTATGCACATAAAGGAGGAGCCGTATGAGGTGAAAATCTCATGTACGGTTTTGGAACGGAGAATTCTTTGAATCGAATGACGACCGTAACGGATGTCGGCTCAATCCGAAGGAAATTATGCGGAGGCCTTACAGAATTATTATGAAGCTATGCGACTAGAAATTGATCCCTATGATCGAAGTTATATACTCTATAACATAGGCCTTATCCACACAAGTAACGGAGAACATACAAAAGCTTTAGAATATTATTTTCGAGCACTAGAACGAAACCCGTTCTTACCCCAAGCTTTTAATAATATGGCTGTGATCTGTCATTACGTGCGACTATCTCCACTATAGAAATAATAAAAGGAAAGAAAGAGCAAATACGCTAGTAAATAAATACGCTTAAATACGCTAGTAAAGAAAATACTAGATACGCTAGTAAAGAAAATACTAGATACGCTAGTAAAGAAAATACTAGAAAAAAAAAATAGGCTTTCTACATATTGCATCGTCCAAAAAACGATTTTTATCAGCTGTAACAAAAAAAGAAACTTCATAGAAGTCGAAATATGAAGAAATATATGCCTAGATACTTTATTCTATGGATAAAGATCTAATTGATAGAGGAAGCGCCGTAAAGATCAATTAGCGAGGTTTTGGGCCGATACAATAAACAAAAACTGCTTATTTATGTCATGATATGAGATAAAAATTAGGAATCAACTTATGTAATAGAGCCGACCCCCTAAGTTATTGAGCAGCGGTGTAGCATCAGATCCCAAAGACAGTAAGTCTTTTTTATGAGGAAGAAGTCTTTTTCAAGGATTCTATATAAATTTCTATATGATATGAAAACGAGATAGTTACCTTTCAGAAAAATCTAACGGACGATAGTACCGAAACGCCTATGCTGTATTTTTCTGAAAGGTGGGAGAAAAGATAAAACTTCTTATTAATTTAATCAAAATTCAAGTTTGAAACTTATGGAATTAATCCCTTTTGGTTAACCCGAGACAAATCGATAGATCTATGAGAAATCTTATTCATCTTATTCACTTGGATATATGGTAGGGTAAAAAAATGGGACACCAAAAGAATTGACTGCCGAGCCGTATGAGGTAGGAAACTCTCAAGTACGGTTCTAAGGAAAGGAATTGAACCGCCTATTTCGACCGGGGAGAACAGGCCATTCGACAGGGGGATTCAGAAATAGCGGAGGCTTGGTTCGATCAAGCCGCTGAGTATTGGAAACAGGCTATAGCGCTTACTCCTGGTAATTATATTGAAGCGCAGAATTGGTTAAAGATCACGAGGCGTTTCGAATAAGAACAAGAGCTCTCTGTTTATTTATTATTTTAGGATTCGAAATTCTAATTAGAAATTAGAAAATTCTATTTCTTAAATTATATTCTTATTCTATTTTCTATTTCTATTAAATCCATTTAATATTTAATTTAGTAATTAAATAATTTAATTAAATAAATTACCTTAACCATTTAAATTATGAAATTCGATTTTCTATTCAATTTGAATATTTATATTTAAATAGTAAAATAGTAAAAAATATTAATTTAATTGTAATTGTTAATTGTTTGTTTTTGTTGGACCCATCGGTCAAATAAAACGGATCATTTCTCTCTCTGGGAAAAACCAATCAAAGAATTTCATTATATCCTTTCTAAAATCGTTCTATTTCGTCTGATATTTCGTTTCGTA